GCTAGCGTAGCTTAATTTAAAGCATAGCACTGAAGATGCTAAGATGGGTCCTAAAAAACCCCGCATGCACAAAGGCATGGTCCCAACCTTACTATCAGCTCTAACCCAACTTACACATGCAAGTCTCCGCAACCCAGTGAGTATGCCCTTAATCCCCCTCCCCGGGGACGAGGAGCGGGCATCAGGCACAAACATTAGCCCAAGACGCCTAGCCTAGCCACACCCCCAAGGGAATTCAGCAGTGATAAACATTAAGCCATTAGTGAAAACTTGACTCAGTTAGCGTTAAGAGGGCCGGTAAAACTCGTGCCAGCCACCGCGGTTAGACGAGAGGCCCTAGTTGATATTACAACGGCGTAAAGGGTGGTTAAGGATATACAATAATAAAGCCAAATGGCCCCTTGGCTGTCATACGCTTCTAGGTGTCCGAGGCCCTATGTACGAAAGTAGCTTTAATAAGCACCTGACCCCACGAAAACTGAGAAACAAACTGGGATTAGATACCCCACTATGCTCAGCCGTAAACTTAGACATCCAACTACAATTAGATGTCCGCCAGGGTACTACGAGCATCAGCTTAAAACCCAAAGGACCTGACGGTGTCTCAGACCCCCCTAGAGGAGCCTGTTCTAGAACCGATAACCCCCGTTCAACCTCACCACTTCTAGCCACCCCAGCCTATATACCGCCGTCGTCAGCTTACCCTGTGAAGGAGATAAAAGTAAGCAAAATGGGCACAACCCAGAACGTCAGGTCGAGGTGTAGCGCATGAAGTGGGAAGAAATGGGCTACATTTTCTATTACAGAATATTACGAACATGCACCATGAAATAGTGCTTAAAGGAGGATTTAGTAGTAAAGGGGAAATAGAGTGTCCCTTTGAACCCGGCTCTGAGACGCGTACACACCGCCCGTCACTCTCCCCTGTCAAAACGCACCAAAAATATCTAATACAACAGCACCGACAAGGGGAGGCAAGTCGTAACACGGTAAGTGTACCGGAAGGTGCACTTGGACCAAACCCAGGGCGTGGCTGAGTTAGTCAAGCATCTCACTTACACCGAGAAGACATCCATGCAAGTTGGATCACCCTGAGCCAAACAGCTAGCTTAACTACCCAATAACTAAACAATATAAATAAAACTAAACAAACTTAGCACCAAAAACTAAACCATTCTTTTACCTGAGTATGGGAGACAGAAAAGGTTACACCGAAGCAATAGAAATAGTACCGCAAGGGAATGCTGAAAGAGAAGTGAAACAACCCATATAAGCACAAAAAAGCAAAGATTAAATCTTGTACCTTTTGCATCATGATTTAGCCAGTAAACCCAAGCAAAGAGATCTTTAGTTTGAAACCCCGAAACCAGGTGAGCTACCCCGAGACAGCCTATTAAGGGCCAACCCGTCTCTGTGGCAAAAGAGTGGGAAGAGCTCCGGGTAGAAGTGACAGACCTACCGAACCTGGTGATAGCTGGTTGCCTAAGAAATGAATAGAAGTTCAGCCTCGTACCCCCCAGATCAGAATAACACGAACAAGATATTAAGAGAGACCCACGAGAGTTAGTTAAAGGAGGTACAGCCCCTTTAACAAAGGACACAACCTTTCTAGGAGGATAAAGATCATAATACATAAAACATGCTGTTTTAGTGGGCCTAAAAGCAGCCACCTAAGTAGAAAGCGTTAAAGCTCAGACAGAAATAAGTTTATTATTCTGACAATAAATCTTACTCCCCTAAATATTATTAGGCCAACCCATGCCCACATGGAAGAGACTATGCTAAAATGAGTAACAAGAAGGCCTGCCCTTCTCCAAGCACAAGTGTAAGCCAAACCGGACCAACCATTGGCAACTAACGAACTCAACCCAAGAGAGCACTGTGGACCACAAAAAAACCAAGAAGAACCCACAACCAAGCCATCGTTACCCCCACACTGGAGTGCCATATAAAGGAAAGACTAAAAGAAAGGGAAGGAACTCGGCAAACATAAGCCTCGCCTGTTTACCAAAAACATCGCCTCCTGCAACACAACCAAGTATAGGAGGTCCAGCCTGCCCAGTGACTACAAGTTTAACGGCCGCGGTATTTTGACCGTGCAAAGGTAGCGCAATCACTTGTCTTTTAAATAGAGACCTGTATGAATGGCCAAACGAGGGCTTAACTGTCTCCCCTTTTAAGTCAGTGAAATTGATTTACCCGTGCAGAAGCGGGTATGATAATACAAGACGAGAAGACCCTTTGGAGCTTAAGGTACAAAACTCAACCACGTTAAGCAACTCAATAAAAAGCAAGAACTTTGTGGAAACTGATATTTTACCTTCGGTTGGGGCGACCACGGAGGAAAACAAAGCCTCCGAGCGGACCGGGATTAAACCCCTAGAACCAAGAGAGACATCTCCAAGCCACAGAACATCTGACCAAACATGATCCGGCCAACAACAGCCGATCAACGAACCAAGTTACCCTAGGGATAACAGCGCAATCCTCTCCCAGAGTCCATATCGACGAGGGGGTTTACGACCTCGATGTTGGATCAGGACATCCTAATGGTGCAGCCGCTATTAAGGGTTCGTTTGTTCAACGATTAAAGTCCTACGTGATCTGAGTTCAGACCGGAGCAATCCAGGTCAGTTTCTATCTGTAACGCTACTTTTCCTAGTACGAAAGGATCGGAAAAGAAGGGCCCATGCTTAAAGCACGCCCCACCCCTAATTTATGAAAACAAATAAATAAAACAAAGGGAGAGCCAAAATCCTAGCCAGCCAAAATAAGGACTACTGGGGTGGCAGAGCATGGTAAATTGCGAAAGGCCTAAGCCCTTTTAACCAGAGGTTCAAATCCTCTCCCCAGTTATGCTACACATCTTAGCCACCCACCTAATTAATCCCCTAGCCTATATTGTCCCCGTACTCCTAGCAGTAATCTTCCTAACATTAGTCGAACGAAAAGTGCTAGGATACATGCAACTACGAAAAGGGCCAAACGTAGTAGGACCCTACGGACTACTTCAACCTATTGCTGATGGGGTAAAACTCTTCATCAAAGAACCCGTCCGCCCATCCACATCATCCCCATTTCTATTTCTAGCCACCCCAATACTTGCACTGACCCTGGCTATAACCCTGTGAGCACCAATACCTATGCCCCACCCAGTGACTGACCTTAACCTGGGAATCTTGTTTATCCTAGCCCTATCAAGCCTCGCAGTGTACTCAATCCTAGGATCAGGCTGAGCATCAAATTCAAAATACGCATTAATCGGGGCCCTACGGGCCGTAGCCCAAACAATTTCTTATGAGGTAAGCCTAGGACTAATCCTCCTCTCCGTAATTATTTTTTCAGGCGGGTACACCCTACAAACGTTCAACATCACTCAAGAAAGCATTTGACTACTCGTCCCCGCCTGACCCTTAGCCGCAATATGATACATCTCAACACTAGCTGAGACAAACCGAGCACCATTCGACTTGACAGAAGGAGAGTCAGAGCTAGTATCTGGCTTCAACGAAGAATATGCAGGGGGACCCTTCGCGCTCTTTTTCCTAGCCGAATACGCCAACATCCTTCTAATAAACACCCTCTCAGCTGTACTGTTCCTGGGAGCCTCACACATCCCCAACATTCCTGAACTTACAACGATTAACCTTATAACCAAAGCCGCGCTCCTATCCATCATATTCTTATGAGTACGAGCCTCATACCCGCGGTTCCGATATGATCAACTAATGCATCTAGTATGAAAAAACTTCCTCCCCCTCACACTAGCCTTCGTGCTATGACACACCGCCCTGCCAATTGCACTAGCAGGGCTCCCCCCACAACTATAACTTGAGGAACTGTGCCCGAGTACCCAAGGACCACTTTGATAGAGTGACTTACAGGGGTTAAAATCCCCTCAGTTCCTAGAAAGAAGGGAATTGAACCCATACTCGAGAGATCAAAACTCTCGGTGCTTCCTTTACACCACTTTCTATGACGGGGTCAGCTAATAAAGCTTTCGGGCCCATACCCCGAACATGACGGTTAAAGTCCCTCCTCCGCCAATGAACCCATACGTACTTACAACCCTACTATCCAGCCTAGGACTAGGGACCACTCTAACGTTTGCCAGCTCCCACTGACTGTTAGCTTGAATAGGCCTAGAAATTAACACACTGGCCATTACCCCATTAATAGCACAACACCACCACCCTCGCGCGGTAGAGGCAACCACAAAATACTTCCTAACCCAGGCCACCGCAGCAGCAATAATCCTATTCGCGAGCACAACAAATGCCTGAATTACAGGGGAATGAAGTATTAATGACATATCAAACCCCCTTGCCAACACAATATTTATAGCCGCCCTAGCGCTCAAAATTGGACTCGCACCAGTACACTTCTGACTACCAGAAGTTCTACAAGGGCTAGACCTGACAACAGGCCTAATCCTCTCCACCTGACAAAAGCTTGCCCCACTCGCACTAATTATTCAAACGGCACAAACCATCGACCCGTCACTACTGACACTGCTAGGAATCACATCCACACTAGTGGGAGGATGAGGAGGACTCAACCAGACCCAACTCCGAAAAATCCTAGCCTACTCTTCAATCGCCCACATAGGATGAATGATTATCGTAGTCCAATATGCCCCAGAACTAACCCTAATTGCACTAGGAACATATATTATCATAACCTCCGCAGCGTTCCTAACCCTAAAAATATCACTAACAACCAAAGTTAATACGCTTGCAACAACCTGATCAAAAAGCCCTGTGCTGACATCAGTGGCTGCCCTGGTCCTACTCTCATTAGGGGGCCTCCCACCACTTACAGGGTTTATGCCAAAATGAATGATTCTACAGGAACTAACAAAGCAGGACCTCCCCATCATTGCCACAACCATGGCCCTAGCCGCATTAATTAGCCTTTACTTCTACCTACGACTATGCTATGCAATAACACTAACCATCTCCCCCAACACAACCAACTCAACCACCCCCTGGCGGACCCAAACAACCCAAGCATCCCTGCCACTAGCCCTATTTATTGTAGCCGCCCTAGGACTACTACCAATGACCCCAACCATCCTGATACTAACCACCTAGGGACTTAGGATAATATTAGACCAAAAGCCTTCAAAGCTCTAAGTAGAAGTGAAAATCTTCTAGTCCCTGACTAAGGCCTACAAGGAATTAACTTGCATCTCCTGATTGCAAATCAGACACTTTTATTAAGCTAAGGCCTTACTAGATGGGAAGGCCTCGATCCTACAAACTCTTAGTTAACAGCTAAGCGCTCAAACCAGCGAGCATCCATCTACTTTTCCCGCCGCCTATCCCAGCAAGGCGGGAAAAGCCCCGGCAGAGTATTAATCTGCGTCTTCGGATTTGCAATCCAATATGTTCTTCACCACGGGGCTGATAGGAAGAGGACTTAAACCTCTGTCTTCGGGGCTACAACCCACCGCCTGGACACTCGGCCACCCTACCTGTGGCAATCACGCGCTGATTCTTCTCTACTAACCACAAAGACATTGGTACCCTTTATCTTGTATTTGGTGCCTGAGCCGGAATAGTAGGAACCGCCTTAAGCCTCCTCATTCGGGCTGAACTAAGCCAACCCGGGTCGCTTCTAGGCGATGACCAAATTTATAATGTTATCGTCACTGCTCATGCCTTCGTGATAATCTTCTTTATAGTAATGCCTATTCTCATTGGAGGATTCGGAAACTGACTCGTACCACTAATAATCGGAGCCCCAGATATGGCATTTCCACGAATAAATAACATAAGCTTCTGACTACTGCCCCCATCATTCCTACTGCTATTAGCCTCTTCTGGTGTTGAAGCTGGAGCCGGAACAGGATGAACAGTGTACCCGCCTCTTGCAGGAAACCTGGCCCACGCAGGGGCATCAGTAGACCTAACAATTTTCTCGCTCCACCTAGCGGGTGTATCATCAATCCTAGGGGCAATCAATTTCATCACCACAACTATCAACATGAAACCCCCAGCCATCTCCCAATATCAAACGCCCCTGTTCGTCTGATCTGTGCTCGTAACTGCCGTACTACTTCTCCTATCACTACCTGTCCTAGCCGCCGGAATCACCATACTCCTGACAGACCGAAACCTCAACACCACTTTCTTCGACCCGGCAGGAGGGGGAGACCCAATCCTCTACCAACACTTATTTTGATTCTTCGGCCATCCAGAAGTATACATCCTAATTCTCCCAGGGTTCGGTATTATCTCCCATGTTGTAGCCTACTATTCAGGCAAAAAAGAACCATTCGGCTACATAGGAATGGTTTGAGCCATGATAGCTATCGGCCTCCTAGGGTTTATTGTGTGGGCCCACCACATATTCACCGTCGGGATGGACGTAGACACTCGTGCATACTTCACATCCGCAACAATAATTATCGCAATTCCAACAGGTGTAAAAGTGTTTAGCTGACTAGCCACACTCCACGGAGGGTCAATCAAATGAGAAACACCCCTACTATGAGCCCTTGGGTTCATTTTCTTATTCACAGTGGGTGGGCTAACAGGAATCGTACTATCCAACTCATCACTTGACATCGTCCTTCATGACACCTACTACGTAGTTGCGCACTTCCACTATGTCCTATCAATAGGTGCTGTATTCGCCATTATAGCAGCCTTCGTACACTGATTCCCCCTACTAACCGGATACACCCTTCACAGTGCCTGAACGAAAATTCACTTCGGAGTCATATTTATTGGAGTTAACCTCACATTCTTCCCACAACACTTCCTGGGTCTGGCAGGTATGCCACGACGATACTCTGACTACCCAGACGCCTACGCCCTGTGAAACACAGTATCATCCATCGGGTCACTAATTTCTTTAGTGGCGGTAATCATATTCCTATTTATCCTATGAGAAGCCTTCGCCGCTAAACGAGAAGTGCTATCCGTAGAACTAACAATAACAAATGTGGAATGACTCCACGGCTGCCCTCCTCCCTACCACACATACGAAGAACCAGCATTCGTTCAAATTCAATCAAATTAACGAGAAAGGGAGGAATTGAACCCCCATATGCTGGTTTCAAGCCAGCCACATAACCACTCTGTCACTTCCTTTTAAAGACATTAGTAAAATGCAAATTACACCACCTTGTCAAGGTGAAATCGTAGGTTAAATCCCTGCATGTCTTAAGCTCAAAACTTAATGGCACATCCAACGCAGCTAGGATTCCAAGACGCGGCATCACCCGTTATAGAAGAACTTCTTCACTTCCACGACCACGCATTAATAATTGTATTCCTAATTAGCACCTTAGTACTATATATTATTGTCGCAATAGTGTCCACCAAACTCACTAATAAGTATATTTTAGACTCACAAGAAATTGAAATTGTATGGACCATCCTGCCAGCCGTCATTTTAGTATTAATTGCCCTACCCTCCCTACGCATTCTCTACCTTATAGACGAAATTAACGACCCCCACTTAACAATCAAAGCAATAGGCCACCAATGATACTGAAGCTACGAATATACAGATTATGAAAATCTAGGCTTTGACTCCTACATAGTACCAACCCAAGACCTTGTCCCAGGACAATTCCGACTCCTAGAAACAGACCATCGAATAGTTGTCCCAGTGGAATCTCCAGTTCGTGTCCTAGTATCTGCCGAAGACGTACTACACTCTTGAGCTGTCCCATCCCTAGGCGTAAAAATGGACGCAGTCCCAGGACGACTTAACCAAACCGCCTTCATCACCTCGCGCCCAGGAGTATTCTACGGACAATGTTCCGAAATCTGCGGGGCCAACCACAGCTTTATACCCATCGTAGTTGAAGCAGTACCACTAGAACACTTCGAAAGCTGATCCTCATTAATACTAGAAGACGCCTCGCTAGGAAGCTAAACATCGGACAAAGCGTTGGCCTTTTAAGCCAAAGACTGGTGATTCCCGACCACCCCTAGTGAAATGCCACAATTAAACCCCGGCCCCTGATTCGCAATCTTAGTATTCTCCTGATTAATTTTCTTAACTGTCATCCCGACTAAAATCTTAAACCATACTTCACCAAATGAACCAACCCCAGTAAGTGCCGAAAAACACAAAACTGAATCCTGAGACTGACCATGATAGTAAGCTTCTTCGACCAATTTGCAAGCCCGTCCTACCTGGGAATCCCACTAATCGCCATCGCGATCGCACTTCCCTGAGTACTCTACCCAACCCCATCATCCCGATGAATCAACAACCGACTTATCACAGTTCAAGGATGATTTATTAATCGATTCACAAACCAGCTAATATTACCTCTAAGCGTAGGAGGACATAAATGAGCACTATTACTAGCCTCATTAATAATCTTCTTAATTACAATTAACATACTGGGCCTACTACCATACACTTTCACACCTACAACACAGCTGTCCCTCAATATGGGATTTGCCGTGCCACTATGACTCGCCACAGTGATCATTGGAATACGAAACCAACCAACAGTCGCTCTAGGACACCTTCTACCAGAAGGAACGCCCATTCCACTGATCCCGGTACTGATTATTATCGAAACAATTAGCCTATTTATTCGACCGCTAGCCCTTGGAGTTCGGCTCACAGCCAACCTGACCGCAGGCCACCTACTAATTCAACTCATCGCCACAGCCGTATTTGTCCTTCTACCAATAATACCAACAGTGGCAATCCTAACCGCCACCGTGCTCTTTCTGCTCACACTGTTAGAAGTCGCAGTCGCAATAATCCAAGCCTACGTGTTCGTACTTCTTCTAAGCCTTTACCTGCAAGAAAACGTCTAATGGCCCACCAAGCACATGCCTATCACATAGTTGACCCAAGCCCATGACCACTAACCGGAGCTATCGCTGCTCTACTAATAACATCCGGCTTAGCAATCTGATTCCACTTCCACTCAACAACATTAATAACTTTAGGACTAATCCTCCTGCTTCTTACCATGTACCAATGATGACGTGACATTATCCGAGAAGGGACCTTCCAAGGCCACCACACACCTCCAGTTCAAAAAGGATTACGATATGGAATAATCCTATTCATTACCTCCGAAGTATTCTTTTTCCTCGGGTTCTTCTGGGCCTTTTACCACTCAAGCCTGGCACCAACACCAGAACTAGGGGGGTGCTGACCCCCCACAGGAATTACCCCACTAGACCCCTTTGAAGTGCCGCTCCTCAACACAGCCGTACTACTAGCATCGGGAGTCACAGTAACATGGGCCCACCACAGTATTATGGAAGGAGAGCGAAAACAAGCTATCCAATCTTTAGCATTAACCATCTTATTAGGTTTCTACTTTACCGCACTACAAGCCATAGAATACTATGAAGCACCCTTCACAATCGCAGACGGAGTCTACGGCTCAACATTCTTTGTGGCCACTGGATTCCATGGACTTCATGTCATCATCGGATCAACCTTCCTGGCAGTATGCCTTCTGCGCCAAATCCAATACCACTTTACATCTGAACACCATTTCGGCTTCGAAGCCGCTGCCTGATACTGACACTTTGTCGACGTAGTCTGACTATTCCTCTACGTGTCTATCTATTGATGAGGCTCATAATCTTTCTAGTATTAAAGTTAGTACAAGTGACTTCCAATCACACAGTCTTGGTTAAACCCCAAGGAAAGATAATGAACCTAATTACAACCATTTTAATCATCACAATAGCCCTATCCTCAATCCTAGCAATTGTGTCTTTCTGACTACCACAAATAAACCCAGACGCAGAAAAACTTTCGCCATACGAATGCGGATTTGACCCACTAGGATCCGCCCGATTACCATTCTCCTTACGCTTCTTCCTAGTAGCAATTTTATTCCTTCTCTTCGACCTAGAAATTGCTCTCCTCCTCCCACTACCCTGAGGAGACCAGCTCCACAACCCCACCGGAACATTCTTCTGAGCTACAACAGTCCTGGTCTTACTAACTCTAGGATTGATTTACGAATGAACTCAAGGCGGCTTAGAATGAGCAGAATAGGGAGTTAGTCCAAGACAAGACCTCTGATTTCGGCTCAGAAAATCGTGGTTTAACTCCACGGCCCCCTTATGACACCTGTACATTTTAGCTTTAGCTCAGCATTCATCCTAGGCTTAATAGGACTAGCATTCCACCGAACCCACCTGTTATCAGCACTCCTATGCTTAGAAGGCATAATATTATCCCTGTTTATTGCACTAGCCTTATGAGCACTGCAGTTCGAATCCACAGGCTTCTCAACAGCCCCCATGCTGCTCCTAGCCTTCTCTGCTTGCGAAGCAAGCACCGGTCTAGCATTACTAGTTGCCACGGCCCGCACACATGGGACCGACCGGCTACAAAACCTTAATCTCCTACAATGCTAAAAGTATTAATCCCTACAATTATGCTATTCCCAACAATCTGATTAACTCCCCCCAAATGATTATGAACGACTACAACCGCCCACAGCCTTCTAATCGCCCTCATTAGCCTTACGTGACTAAAATGAACATCCGAAACCGGATGAACCTCTTCCAACACATACTTGGCTACAGACCCATTGTCAACCCCTCTCTTAGTATTAACATGCTGACTGCTTCCACTTATAATCCTTGCCAGCCAAAACCACATCAACCCTGAACCGGCTAGCCGACAACGCTCATATATCATGCTCCTCGCCTCCCTACAAACTTTCCTAATCATGGCTTTTGGTGCCACAGAAATCATCATATTTTATATTATGTTCGAAGCCACACTTATCCCAACACTTATTATCATCACCCGATGGGGGAACCAAACCGAACGACTAAATGCAGGAACCTACTTTCTATTCTATACCCTAGCAGGATCACTCCCGCTCCTAGTAGCCCTTCTCCTCCTCCAACAATCCACAGGAACACTGTCAATGTTTGTGATCCAATATTCACACCCACTACAACTCAACTCTTGAGGCCATATATTCTGATGGGCCGGTTGCTTAATCGCATTCTTAGTCAAAATACCCCTATACGGAGTTCACCTATGATTGCCAAAAGCACACGTAGAGGCCCCCGTGGCAGGCTCAATAGTACTAGCAGCAGTTTTACTAAAACTTGGAGGATATGGCATAATACGCATAATAGTAATGCTAGACCCCCTATCAAAAGAACTAGCCTACCCATTCATCATTCTAGCCCTTTGGGGAATTATTATAACCGGGTCAATCTGCCTTCGACAAACTGACTTAAAGTCTCTAATCGCCTACTCATCTGTCAGCCACATAGGATTAGTAGCAGGAGGAATCCTAATTCAAACCCCATGGGGGTTCTCAGGGGCAATTATTTTAATAATTGCCCACGGACTAGTATCATCCGCACTATTCTGCCTATGATACACAGCATACGAACGAACCCACAGCCGAACAATAGTCCTCGCCCGAGGATTACAAGTGATTTTTCCACTAACCGCAGTATGGTGATTCATCGCCAACCTAGCCAACCTAGCACTTCCACCTCTACCCAACCTAATAGGAGAGCTCATAATTATCACAACACTATTTAACTGATCCCCATGGACAATCCTACTCACTGGGCTAGGAACACTAATTACAGCCGGCTACTCCCTGTACATATTCCTCATATCACAGCGGGGCCCAACACCAAACCACATCACAGGACTCCAACCGTTCCACACCCGAGAACACCTATTAATAACCTTACACCTAATCCCTGTTATCCTACTAGTGACGAAACCAGAACTCATGTGAGGATGATGTTATTGTAAGTATAGTTTAACTAAAACATTAGATTGTGATTCTAAAGACAGGAGTTAAAACCCCCTTACTCACCAAGGAAGAACAGAAAATAGTAAGCACTGCTAATCCTTACGCTCCATGGTTAAAATCCACGGCTTCCTTGCGCTTTCAAAGGATAATAGTTCATCCGTTGGTCTTAGGAACCAAAAACTCTTGGTGCAAATCCAAGTGGAAGCTAAAATGACACTAATTATACATTCATCGCTTCTCTTAATCTTCTTCATCCTAATATACCCCCTGTTCACCACATTAAACCCCAACCAACAAAACTCCAACATGGCAGAGATGACCAAAACTGCCGTCAGCTCCGCATTCTTCGTCAGCCTCCTACCACTTATAACTTTCCTGGACCTAAAAACGGAAGGCATCATCACAAATTGACAATGAATAAACACCCAAACATTTGATGTAAACATTAGCTTCAAATTCGACCACTACTCCCTAATTTTCGTCCCAATCGCCCTATATGTCACCTGATCAATCCTAGAATTTGCACTATGATATATACACTCTGACCCCAACATCGACCGATTCTTTAAATACCTGCTCACATTTTTAGTAGCCATAGTAATTCTAGTTACAGCTAACAATATATTTCAACTATTCATTGGCTGAGAAGGAGTAGGAATTATATCATTCCTACTTATCGGATGATGGCACGGACGGGCAGATGCTAACACAGCGGCCCTTCAGGCCGTCATTTATAATCGAGTAGGTGATATCGGATTAATCATGACCATGGCCTGATTTGCAATAAACCTCAACTCCTGAGAAATCCAACAAATTTTTACTTTATCAAAAAACTTCGACATAACAATCCCCCTAATAGGGCTCGCCCTAGCAGCGACAGGAAAGTCAGCCCAATTCGGCCTTCACCCCTGACTCCCGTCCGCCATAGAGGGTCCTACGCCAGTATCTGCCCTACTTCATTCAAGCACTATAGTTGTTGCAGGAATCTTCCTACTAATTCGCCTCCACCCCCTCATAGAAAACAACCAGCTGGCCTTAACAACCTGCCTCTGCCTAGGAGCACTAACCTCCCTATTTACAGCCACCTGTGCCTTAACCCAAAACGACATCAAAAAAGTTGTAGCCTTCTCAACATCAAGTCAATTAGGCCTAATAATGGTCACAATTGGGCTGAACCAGCCACAACTAGCATTCCTCCACATCTGCACCCACGCCTTCTTTAAAGCTATGCTATTCCTGTGTTCGGGGTCAATCATTCACAGCCTAAACGACGAGCAAGACATCCGAAAAATAGGAGGGCTATTTAATATCATGCCCGCCACCTCAACCTACTTTACAATCGGCAGTCTAGCCCTAACAGGAACCCCATTTCTAGCAGGATTCTTTTCAAAAGACGCAATTATTGAAGCCCTAAACACCTCCTATCTAAACGCCTGAGCCCTAACCCTAACACTAATCGCCACATCATTCACCGCGGTATATAGTTTCCGACTAGTATACTTCGTAGTCATAGGAACCCCACGATTCCTACCTCTTTCCCCAATTAATGAAAACAACCCACTAGTGATTAACTCTATTAAACGCCTCGCTTGAGGGAGCATCGTCGCAGGACTTATCATCACACAAAACTTCCTACCAATAAAAACACCAATCATAACAATACCAACCACCCTAAAAATAGCAGCCCTCTTAGTAACAATTACAGGCCTACTAATAGCTATAGAGCTAGCCAATATAACAAGCAAACAAGTAAAAATCACCCCAATAATCCCCACGCACCACTTCTCAAACATACTAGGGTTCTTCCCCGCAATTATGCACCGCCTCCTTCCAAAACTTAAGCTCACCCTGGGACAGTCAGCCGCTACCCAACTCGACAAAACGTGGCTTGAAACTATCGGACCAAAAGGCCTAGCACTAACACAAATGACCATAGCAAAAATTACAAATGACATTACACGAGGAATGATTAAAACATACCTAACCATCTTCCTCCTAACCCTAATCTTAGCTACCATCCCCATCCTCCTTTAAACTGCGCGAAGAGTCCCGCGACTTAAGCCACGAGTTAACTCCAACACAACCAGCAAAGTTAGAAGCAACACCCAGGCACAAATAACCAACATTCCCCCACCAGACGAGTACATCACAGCCACACCACTAACATCACCGCGCAAAATAGAAAATTCTTTAAGCCCATCTACTACTACCCATGAACCCTCATATCAGCCTCCTCAAAACAACCCCGCCACCAAACCAACCCCTAATAGGTAAACTAAAACATAACCCAACACAGAGCGACTACCCCAAGCCTCTGGAAAAGGCTCAGCGGCCAAGGCTGCCGAATAAGCAAAAACTACCAGCATTCCTCCTAGATAAATTAAGAAAAGAACCAATGACAGAAAAGAACCCCCATGACCAACTAAAACCCCACACCCAACCCCAGCCGCAACCACTAAACCAAGTGCAGCAAAATAAGGCGTAGGGTTAGAAGCAACAGCAACCAAACCTACAACCAAAGCTATCAATAATAAAAACATAAAATAAGTCATAATTCTTGCTCAGACTTTAACCGAGACTAGTGACTTGAAGAACCACCGTTGTTATTCAACTACAAGAACCATCATGGCAAGCCTACGAAAAACACACCCCCTAATCAAAATCGCTAATGACGCACTAGTTGATCTACCAGCACCATCCAACATTTCGGCATGATGAAACTTTGGATCTCTCCTAGGGCTATGCTTAGCTACCCAAATCCTAACCGGCCTATTTTTAGCTATACACTACACCTCAGACATTTCAACCGCATTCTCATCAGTAGTCCACATCTGCCGAGACGTAAACTACGGCTGACTAATCCGCAACATACATGCCAATGGAGCATCATTCTTCTTTATCTGCATCTACATACACATCGCCCGAGGCCTATACTACGGCTCCTACCTTTACAAAGAAACCTGAAATATCGGCGTAGTCCTTCTGCTACTAGTCATAATGACAGCCTTTGTGGGCTATGTACTTCCATGAGGCCAAATATCCTTCTGAGGCGCCACAGTAATCACAAACCTCCTGTCCGCCGTACCATACATGGGGGACATACTAGTCCAATGAATCTGAGGCGGTTTCTCAGTAGATAACGCAACCCTGACGCGATTCTTCGCATTCCACTTCCTACTACCATTCGTCATTGCCGCCGCAACCGTTCTACATCTCCTATTCCTCCACGAAACCGGGTCTAACAACCCAATCGGGTTAAACTCAGACGCAGACAAAATCTCTTTTCACCCATACTTCACATATAAAGACTTACTTGGATTCGTAATTATACTTCTAGCTCTTACACTACTAGCATTATTCTCTCCAAACCTTCTGGGAGACCCGGAAAACTTTACCCCCGCCAACCCTCTAGTTACCCCTCCACATATTAAACCAGAATGATATTTCCTATTCGCCTACGCCATCCTACGGTCCATCCCAAACAAACTCGGAGGAGTCCTCGCACTACTATTCTCTATTCTAGTACTAATAGTAGTGCCACTCCTGCACACCTCAAAACAACGAGGACTGACATTCCGCCCAATCACCCAATTCTTATTCTGAACCCTAGTAGCGGACATAATTATCTTAACATGAATTGGAGGCATACCAGTAGAACACCCATTTATCATCATTGGACAAGTCGCATCCGCCCTATACTTCGCACTATTCCTCATCTTCATCCCACTCGCAGGATGAGTAGAAAATAAAGCACTAGAATGAGCTTGCCCTAGTAGCTTAGCCTAAAAGCATCGGTCTTGTAATCCGAAGATCGGAGGTTAAATTCCTCCCTAGCGCCCAGAAAAGAGAGATTTTAACTCTCACCACTGGCTCCCAAAGCCAGAATTCTAAACTAAACTATTTTCTGGGGTAACCACTCCTATTATGGTTTAGTACATAATATGCATAATATTACATTAATGTACTGGTACATATATGTATTATCACCATTCAAATATTTTAACCATAAAGCAAGTACATAAATATTAAGGTATACATAAGCATAATATTAAAACTCACAAATAATATATTTTAACCTGAGTAATAGATTATTCCCCAAAATTTTGACCTCAAAATTTTCCTTGAAAAATCAACTAAAATTTATTTTCCCTATATTAATGTAGTAAGAAACCACCAACTTATTTATTTAAAGGTATATTATGCATGATAGAATCAGGGACATAAACTGTGAGGGTAGCACAATATGAACTATTACTGGCATCTGGTTCCTATTTCAGGAACATAAATTGTATTATTCCCCTATTAAATAATTATACTGGCATCTGATTAATGGTGTAGTACATACATTTCATTACCCACCATGCCAAGCGTTCTTTTATATGCATAACGTATCTCTTTTAGGTTTCCTTTCATCTTACATCTCAGAGTGCAAATCCAAATGTTAATTTAAGGTTGAACATTTTCCTTGTATGAGACAATGAATGTTCATTATTATAAGACATAACTTAAGAATTACATATTCTTTAATCAAGTGCATAACATATTCATCTCTTGTTCAACTTATCCTTATATAGTGCCCCCTTTGGTTCCTTGCGCGTCAAACCCCCCTACCCCCCTACGCTCAGCGAATCCTGTTGTCCTTGTCAAACCCCGAAACCAAGGAGGACTCAAGAACGTGTAAACCAACAAGTAGAGATAAAAATTGGTATATATATATATATATATATATGCACCAATTTTTATCCGCCGCCCCTACGCCAACTAGCCTAGAAACCCCTGCTAAAAACCTACGGAAAAACCACCCAGCACTAAATATTCTAACATTTTTACCA